GATGGTTTACTCAATACAATACCTCTTCGGCGAAACAGAGGATATCTCGATCGGGGAAGAGAAGGGGTAAATCCCATATGACCCAATATATTTGACAAGTCGCACTATATGTCAAGCCAAGCTTTTCAGTTCTAGGACGTTGAAAAGATACTTTTGGTATTCCTAATATTCCAAAATTTGAACCAAAAAATGCATATCCTTTATTCACTTCAATAAGGAAAGGTGAAAATCCATGATTTCTTGTCGATTCAAAAAAACTGTAACGAAGGGATTGATTGATCATTCGAATGATCAAAAAGTATCCATTTATTCTCCAATAATGCAATCTTCCCGTTGCGTATTGGTACTTATCGGGTATAGAATAGATCTGCTTCTCTTTGTTCTTACGAACAGAGTTGTTCCCTTATTTTGATTTTCAATGAGATGAAATCAAAATGAACCCACAGAATCTACTGAAAAAAAGTTTAGGTACACAGTATCAAAAGTTTAGGTACCCATTATAGAGTCTTCTGAATTTTGATAAAATAAAGTGACATAGTTTCTATTTCTCTTTGATAAAGGGATATTCCTATGGGTTTACCTTGGTATCGTGTTCATACTGTCGTATTGAATGATCGTGGTCGATTGCTTTCTTTTTATTCTTTTTATATAATGAAAGCAACTCTAGTTGCTGGTTGGGCCGGTTCGATGGCTTTAGACGAATTAGCTCTCTCTGACCCCGTTCTTGATCCAATGTTAAGATTATGATCAATAATCTTAATATACCTATTTTGTTAAGCATCCATGGCTGAATGGTTAAAGCGCCCAACTCATAATTGGCAAATTCGTAGGTTCAATTCCTACTGGATGCACGCTAATGGGAACGTTCAAAAAGTCTATCGGAATTGGCTCTCTATCAATGGGATCTCCTCATCCATACATAACGAATTAATTGGTATAGTATATTGATACCATAACATAGGAAGAGTAAGAACTAGGATTCTGATGGATACTGAAACTCATAGGTAAGAAAATGGATTTATGGATGGAATCAAATATGCAGTAGTTACAGGAAAAAGTCTTCGGAAAGAATCAATCTTTCATTAAATATCAAAATCAAGACGATGTATTTGGGCCATACGCTTATTTAGAGACTTATTGTGAAAATTGTGAGACATCCATTTACAAAAAATATGCGCAAAAAAAAACAAAGATATTTGTCAACATTGTGCATTTCATTTACCAATGGAGAGTTTCGATCGAATCGAATCTTTGATTGATTCGGGTACTTGGAGTCCTACGGATGAGAATATGGTTTCTATTGATATGAGATTCTTAGATCCACATAGAAGATTTTGAACAATCTGGAAAATGGGAATGTCGATATTTCTTAGACAATAATGGATTTTTGAGAGGATCAAGAATTTGACTATTTTGACTCTCGTCAAATATAAAGAAGAAATTCTCAGAAAGATACCGAGAGGAAGGAGAAGTAGATAAGCATTTGTTCAACAATGACAAATTCTTACACGAGGAAGAACTTGAAGACCTTGTATACTTCTAATGTCGAATCAGGATCAACAAAGACAGAAATCAAGGATTGGGTCGAACTCTTCTTGTTAAGGTAATAGCTATGAATAGTCATCTTCTACCCCGAAAGAGGGGCACTTATTATGGGACATAAAATGCATTAGAGGCGTATGATCATTCCGCTTGCACCGGGTTATTCTATTCCACCTCTTCTAGAGAAAAGAACTTCAAGAAAAATACTTAATAACATGGCGATCCATTTATACAAAATCTCTAGTCCGAGCACACGCAAAGGAGCCGTAGACAGTCAAATGAAATCCAATCCACGAAATAAATTGATCTATGGACGACATCATTGTAGTAAAGGTCGTAATGCCAGAGGAATCATTACCGTAAGGCATAGAGGGGGGGGTCATAAGCGCTTATACCGTCGAATCGATTTTCGACGAAATCAAAAAAACATATCTGGTAGAATCGTAACCATAGAATACGACCCTAATCGAAATGCATACATTTGTCTTATACACTACGGGGATGGTGAGAAGAGATATATTTTACATCCCAGAGGAGCTAGAATTGGAGATACCATTGCTTCTGGTACAGAAGCTTTTATATCGATGGGAAATGCCCTACCTTTGAGTGCGGTTTGAACTATTGATTTACGTAATTGGAAGTAACCAATTAGGTTTACGACAAAACCTATAAATCGATCACTGATCCAATTGGAGTACCTCTATGGAATAGACCTCAACAGAAAACTGTTGAGTAACGGCAGCAAGTGATTGAGTTCAGTAGTTTCTCATAGAAAATTATTGACTCTCGAGATATGGTAATATGGAGAAAACTGTTTGAAGCACGCACAGAACTGGAAGCGCACCTTCTTTCAAAGAGAGGAGGGTTATTCACATTTCATTTGATGGTCAGAGGCGAATTGAAAGCTAAGCAGTGGTAATGAAGATCCACCGAAGAGATGTCTCCTACGTTACCCGTAATATGTGGAAGTATCGACGTAATTTTATAGAGTCATTCGGTCTGAATGCTACATGAGAAACATAAGCCAGATGACGGAACGGAGAGACCTAGGATGTAGAAGATGATAACATGAATGATTAATCAGATTCGTATTCCTCTATATCCACTCATGTGATACTTCATTATACGATGAAAAGATCTATTTTTTACTATATCATCATATACATCTAGAAAGCCGTATGCTTTGTAAGAAGCTTGTACAGTTTGGGAAGGGGTTTTTTTGATAAAAAAGAAGAATCTACTTCAACCGATATGCCTTTAGGCACGGCCATACATAACATAGAATTCACACATGGAAAAGGCGGACAATTAGCTAGAGCAGCAGGTGCTGTAGCGAGACTGATTGCAAAAGAGGGTAAATCAGCCACATTAAGATTACCATCTGGGGAGGTTCGTTTGATATCCCAAAACTGCTTAGCAACAATCGGACAAGTGGGTAATGTTGGGGTGAAGCTCAAGAGTTTGGGTAGAGCTGGATCGAAGTGTTGGCTAGGTAAGCGTCCTGTGGTAAGAGGAGTAGTTATGAACCCTGTGGACCATCCACACGGGGGCGGTGAAGGAAAAGCCCCAATTGGTAGAAAAAAACCCGCAACTCCTTGGGGTTATCCTGCGCTTGGAAGAAGAAGTAGGAAAAGGAGAAAATATAGTGATAGCTTGATTCTTCGTCGCCGTAAATAGGAATATTCCAAATAGAGTTTTTGGAATTCGAAATAATGGGATGGGCGAACGACGGGAATTGAACCCGCGCATGGTGGATCCACAATCCACTGCCTTGATCCACTTGGCTACATCCGCCCCTTATCTAGCTAAAGAAAGTATTTTGTCTTTTTTCCATTCCGAATTATTGTATTGATTCTGACCTCGATACTTAGATCATTCTATTGGACATAGAATGACAATCAATCTTTTCCATGCAAAAAAAGGAGTAATCAGCTGTGATAGGTGAAAAAAACAGGATTGTCAAAAACAGGATTGTCAAAAAAAGGATTGTAGTAAAGAAAAGATTTGTAGCTAAGCATTTATCGGAAATATTTGAAAAAATCAAAAAGGGGGAGGAGAGAGAAATAATAGTCACTTGGTCTCGGGCATCCACTATTATACCCTCAATGGTTGGCCATACAATCGGTATTCATAATGGAAAGGAACATATACCTATTTATATAACAGATTCTATGAAAGGTCACAAATTGGGAGAATTCGCGCCTACCCGGAAGGACCCGATAGATGAAAGAAATGATAACGATAATAAATCTGTAATGAAGAATAAAAAAAAATAGGGATCAAACAAGGATTAAGGAGAAAGATTCTTATGAAAAATCTTAAAAAACTAGGGAATAACCCTATGAAAAAGAATTCAAGTTCAAGTAAAGGAGTTCAAGTTTTAACTCAACATATAGGTATTTCTGCTTCCAAAGCGCGAAGAATAATTGATCAGATTCGCGGACGTTCTTATGAAGAAACACTTACGATACTTAAATTCATGCCTTATCAAGCATCTTCTATCATTTTCAAATTAGTTTATTCTGCAGCAAGAAATGCTAATCATAATATGGGTTTAAACAATGCTGAATTATTCATTAGTAAAGCCGAAGTCAATAGGAGTACTATTAGAAAAAAGACAAGACTCTGTGCTCAAGGACACAGTTATCCAATAAAAAGAATCACGTGTCTTATAACAATTGTACTAAAGGAAAAATCGAAATCTTTATTAGATTAATCTAAAATTTAGATATTAAATTAAAAAGATATGGATGAAAAAAATAAAATAAAATAGAAAATTATGGGACAAAAAACAAACCCACTTTGTTTCAGACTTGGTACAACCCACAGTCATCATTCTGTTTGGTTTGAAGAACCAAAAAAATATTCTACGAGTATACAAGAAGATCGAAAAATACGAAATTTTTTCAAGAATTATATACAAAAAAAAATCAAAGAATTTCTAAAAACTGCTAAAAAAGAATATTCACAAAAAGAACTACAAAAATATCTACAAGAATATTATTTAAAACAATTAACAAAAAAAGAACTACAAGAATATTATTTAAGACAATTAAAACAAAAACAATTAAAACAAAAACAATTAAAACAAAAACAGCAAAAGAATAAAAAGAAGAAAAAACATTATTTAAAAAAAAGTAAATTAAGTCAACCTCCTTTAGGCCTACCTCCCTCAGGCCTACCTCCCTCAGGCCTACCCCCCTTAGGCTTTGAAGGAATTATACGTATACAAATTGAAAAACAAGGAGTTAGAGCAAAAAAAACATTTGTACGAATCATAATCTATAGTGGATTGGTACCAAAATTCTTATTGAAAGGAGAAACACTGAAAGATTTCAAGGAAAATATAGAAAAACAAGAATTCTTCTATTCTATATACCCCACAAGATATCCCAGAAGACTTCGTATTCAACTCGTCGAATACGCTGAAGAACCACTTTATAGCCACCCTAATCTTATTGCAGAATTTATAGCCTTACAATTAAAACAAAGAGTTCCGTTTAGAAAGACAATGAAAAAAGCTATTGATATAACTAAATCTACAGGTATAAAAGGAATCAAAATACAACTCGCAGGCCGTATCGACGGAAAAGATATCGCGCGTAAAGAAAGCAAAAGAAAGGGTAAACTACCCTTACAAATAATTTGTACCAAAATGGATTATTATTCTCATACAATTCAAGCTGTCTATGGAGTTTTAGGCTTAAAAATTTGGATATTTAGAAAGTAGAATTAATAAAGTAGAAAAATTGACTTTGTCTTTCTATATCCATTAAAGAAAAAAAACAAAGAATTCAAATCGAATTAGTTAGGGTTAAATAAAAATTTGATTAACTTTTTTAGTATAATTGCTATGCTTAGTGTGTGATTCGTTAGTTTTTTCTTTAAAATTTAAAAATAAGAATTGAAAAAGTCAACTAATCCTTACTAAAAACTTATTCTTACTAAAAATAAAATTCTTACTAAAAATAAAAACTTATTTTTTTTTAATCAAAAAAAAACCAACCTATTGCTTCGTATTATCAAGATCCCAAGAAAAAGTCACTATAATGATTTAAATATGAATAAATCATATATTTGTAGCAACTGAAATCTCTTCTTTTTTTTCTAATTCATAGAGAAAAAATCCGATTATTTATTTTTAAGTAAAAATAAAGGGATTTTTATAAAAGGAAAGGTGATAGAAAGAAAGAACAAGATATCAATGTTATATCATCCCAATATGTATGGTCTATAAATCACGTAATAAAAGAAAAAGCAGTGTAACAAAGCATCAATAATCAAAATTTGAATCTTAATCAAATATTCAATTCAAAAAGACTGAGAAAAGAGAAATATTAATAAAATAAAAAAGAATAAAGAGTCCTGAGTTAATAAAACTAAGGAAATTAACTCAAAAACAAATTTTGTTGTAAGCTCCATTGCAGAGTTTGGGCCTAATCATGAATAGAGAAGCTATGGGAACGACAGAACCTTTGAGTATATAGAATTCTATTAAATAAAAAAATTCTAAAATTTCATTAGGTGGGATGGCGGAACAAACTAAGAAAACATTTAATTATTTATTCTGAAAGTGATGAATCGAACCTACGAATGAAAGAAAAAAATGAAAAAGAAAACAGTAAATATTCGCCCGCAGAATAACTTTTTATTTTTTTTTTATTCGCGAGGAGCTGGATGAGAATAAATTCTCATGTCCTGTTTTGCAATAGAGATGAGATTCAAAAAAGAACCATCGATTATAACCCCAAAAAAACGAGATTTCGTAAACAACATAGAGGAAGAATGAAGGGAATATCTCGTCGAGGCAATTCGATTTCTTTTGGCAGATATGCTCTTCAAGCACTTGAACCTGCCTGGATTACAGCTAGACAAATAGAAGCAGGACGAAGGGCAATAACACGATATGTGCGCCGTGGTGCAAAAATATGGGTACGTATGTTTCCCGACAAACCTGTTACAATAAGGACTACGGAAACACGCATGGGTTCAGGTAAAGGAGATCCAAAATATTGGGTATGCGTTATTAAACCTGGTCGAATACTTTATGAAATGAGTGGAGTATCAGAAACTATTGCTAGAAGAGCTATCTCAATAGCTGCTCACAAAATGCCTATACAAACTCAATTTCTTATTTCAGAATAGAAAAGTAGAGGAAGAAGGATAAAGTATTAAAGATTAAAAAGCAAGTGTAGATTTATTTTTTTCTGGATAGAAAATATTTTTTATTTTATTTTTGTACTGAAATTTATAAATTGAAAAAAAAAAAGAAAGATATGATTCAACCTCAAACTATCTTGAATGTAGCAGATAACAGCGGTGCTCGAAAATTGATGTGTATTCGAATCATAGGAGCTAGTAATCAACGATATGCTCAAATTGGTAATGTTATTGTTGCTGTAATCAAAGAAGCAGTTCCCAATATGTCTCTAGAAAAATCTGAAGTAATTCGAGCTGTAATTGTACGTACATGTAAGGAATTCAAATGTGAAGATGGTATGATAATAAAATACGATGACAATGCAGCAGTTGTCATTGATCAAAAAGGAAATCCAAAAGGATCTAGGATTTTTGGTGCAATCACCGAAGAATTGAGAAAATTTCGTTTTACTAAAATTCTCTCATTAGCTCCTGATGTATTATAAAAACTAGTAATTGAGACTATTAACTAGTAAATGAGACCATTATATATTGGATATCTTAAATAGATGAAATTGGGGATTTTTTAGGGTATATATTTGAAAAAAAAAAAAGGAAAACATGTTGATTACAAAAAAATTTGCGAGAATCCATAATTCAAATTTGTTATGAGTAAGGACACTATTTCCAATCTTATTACTTTGATAAGAAATGCTGACATGGCTAAAAAAGAAACTGTTCCAATACCATCTACAAACATTACTGAAAGCATTGTTAAGATACTTTTAAGAGAGGGTTTTATTGAAAATGTTCGGAAACACAAAAAAAATAACAAAAATTTCTTGATTTTAAGTTTACCTTTTTATAGAAAAAAAGGAATATATAGAACTAGAACTATTTTAAAACGTATAAGCCGACCCAGTTTTCGAATTTATTCGAAGTATCAACGAATTCCTAAGATTCTAGGTGGAATAGGAATCGTAATTCTGTCTACTTCTCGAGGTATAATAACAGATCGAGAAGCTCGACTTCAAAGAATTGGAGGAGAAATTTTATGTTATATATGGTAATTCTCATAAAAATAAAAAAGAAAGCTCTCAGTAATGTCATTACCAAAAAAAGGGATATTTTGAATCATTCCGTATACAAATTTCATGTAATTTCAAAAATTTCGCAAATATTTTTTCGCATCAAAGGAGGTGTACTATGAAAAAGAAAAAAAGTAGTCCTGGAAAAGAAAACAATGAACGATTTATTTTTGAAGGAACAATTGTGGATCCAATCAAAGATATAATGTTCCACGTACGTTTGGATCATAGTAATAAAATCGTTATGGGTTATCTCTCTGGTAAGATACGTCGCAACCGTATACGTGTATTACTGGGAGATAGAGTCAAGATCCTGATAAATGAATTTGACCCAGAAAAAGGAAAGATTTTTTATAGATTTCCTCCTCAATCAAAAAAGAGTCAATTAAAAAAGATAAAAAATGACCATCAAGCGATGGAGAATCCTACCTCTACTGAATCGACAGAAACCGCAAATCCAATAAGAAAGGATTCCTATAAATCAACAGATCAAAGGAATAGCTCTAAAGACACAACGCCTAACCAAGATTAGGCAGATTGGATTAATGAGTCTTATTTTTCCCAATAAATATTATATTTTAATTATTAAAGCTTTTGTGATAAAATTGAAAGCGTATGTCGTCGACCAAATCAATGACCGTAAATTCCGCGCCCGCTTGTGCGGGACTGATATAGTGGTCGAGTGCTTCCTATCTCATCAATTGTTTCGTAACAATACTCCTGTATTGATAGGGGATCTCATAAAACTTGAATACAACCCAACTCTTAGACGCAAAAAAAGAAGGTTATATTATATAATTGAGGTGATATAATAAATATTTTTATATGCAGCTAAGAGTTGGGTTAAACCAACAACTATTCATGATTCCATATTCCATATGGAATCAATTATATAATTTTCGAAAATAAAAAAGACTCTCATGATAAAACTTCGTTTGAGACGATGTGGGAAAAAGCAACGTGCGACTTGAAGGACATAATTTTCTGTGGATTTTTACATCTACCATTTTCTTTCTAGAGTAATGAAAATGCTTTTGGTTCGACATAATTTGTTCTGTTCAAAAACCCATAAACAGTAACAGTACATGATGAAGCTCGAAGTTTGATTTTTTTATTTGTTCTATCAAATAAGGGAAAGAATCCAGGGTTAGTGAGAATTAACTTAATTTCATTTTAATTAATTGAAAGAAACTTTGTCAGTATATTCTTAACATCGAGATCAAAAAAAATCCAATTCAAACAAGAAAAAAAAAAAAAAATAAAAGAGAGAAAGTAAAATTGTTGGAAATTGGTAAAACTCTTTTGATTATAAGGTGGAATGGAAGTGAATCCTTCATATTTTATTTATAAGTATTAGGAAATCAGAAAAAAGGGGTGTTGCTTTCCCTTTGACAAGAAATAAAGATTTCCAAAGTAATCTATAAACCTAAAGATTCCAAAAAGAAAATATAAAGGATTCCGGAACAAGAAAATACTTCGTTGAAATTATCTCAACAATGTAATTGGATCATTTTAATCTAAATATCTTTCTTAGAGATAAGACAAACAAAAGAGTTTATAGACAGCTCAAGAAATTTCTTCATAAGGATTTTCCTTTGAACTTTCCTAAAATTATTTAACTTGAGTCATGAGTCAAAATGATATTTTTTTCTATAACAAACAAAAAGGAAAAAGGAATTCTATTTAAATCATAGTCTAATTCATGATTTTTTGAGCCCATTTTCCATTCTATAGATAAATTTAAATCATTTTTCTTGAGCCGTATGAGGTGAAAATTTCACATACGTTTCTAGGGAGGCTTTTTTATCTATATCTATCCCAATGAGCCATCTATCGAATCGTTGCAACTGATGCTCGGTCCCGAAGAGAAGGAAAAGATCTTGGAAAAGTAGGTTTTTATGATCCAATAAATAAAAAAACTTATTTAAATTTTTCTGCTATTCTTTTTTTTCTTAAAAAAGGTGCTCAACCTACAGAGACTGTTCATGATATATTAACAAGGGCAGAATTTTTTAAAGAAAGAAGTTTGGGTTAATGAAAACAAGGAAAGAACAAAATTTCGAAATATAAAAATTATATAAAGATCCACCATTTATATAGGAGAAAAGAATTAATTAAGGTATAAATATACTATGACTTAAATAAGCTTTTATCTTAATAAGATATGATTCGATTATATTTAAGATGATATTTATATTTAATAATAGAAATATTCAATTTTTCTATTTTTA